CATGAGATCCGATGCTGGAAATCAAAATCATGTTGATTTCACCATACATATAGGGTTGAGTCGAGCGGGTTATATTGCAATTTTTTTCTTTTTTCGGGCTCGGCTAATTGGTAGTATAGCCGAGCCCGAAAAACCAACCAAAACAAAACCGAAAAATCTATTCGCCGAGCAAAAGGAGAGAGAGGGATTCGAACCCTCGATAGTTCTTTGGTCCGAACTATACCGGTTTTCAAGACCGGAGCTATCAACCACTCAGCCATCTCTCCAAAACCCAATTTCTATTTTATATTTATTACACTTAATAGAACATGATCTATGAATTAATATCCTTAGTATCTATATAATAGAGAGATATCTGGGATGAATATATTGGTTAATTTTTCGATTTCTAAATTCAAAATAAATATATATTATATAAGATGCATGATCCAGCATGTTCTTTTTTGTTTTGAAGTAAAAAAGCTTTGATCTATGCCTCAATCGGGGGGTTCGGGATCAAATGGTATAGTTCTTTTGTTGGTAAATTGGAGGATTAGAAACATGACTGTTGCTTTCCAATTGGCTGTTTTTGCATTAATTGCTACTTCATCAATTTTATTGATTAGTGTACCTGTTGTATTTGCTTCTCCTGATGGTTGGTCGAGTAACAAAAATGTTGTATTTTCCGGGACATCATTATGGATTGGATTAGTGTTTCTAGTGGGTATTCTTAATTCTCTCATTTCTTGAAACTTTTTTTTTTAGATCGAAAAATGAAATGACCCCTCCCCACAAATTATTTCGAAATGTGAGGCACATAAAAATAAAAATGGAATATATAAGCCCCACAAAATAAAGAAAACAAAGACATTAAAGGGAGGTGTCAAACAAATTCTATTAAAAATATCTTGTATCTTATACTTATATGGTATATTGTTATGGTATTTAGTAAAACTAAAAAAAAAAATAATAATGGAATCAAAAAAAATCGAAATAAGAGAATTTTTTTCTATTTTAAATAAAGAATAAAATAAAACAAACAAATAGGATATAGAATAATTTGAATACTCAATATGAGTAATATATTCATATTAGATATATGATTTATATAGAAGATTTCGATTAATATACAATTTCAATAATATTTATAAATAGAATAGATTCTAAATTTCTATTTCTATTCTATAGAAATAGAATGGATTAGAAATCTTATAGAAATATTCTATAATTAAATAGAATTCCATTACATACATTAATACGATATATAAATTTTTCTATAAAAATTATTATTATAGAAAAATTTATGGAACTATTACTCGATGAATAGAAAAATCATGAAATAATATATATATATATATAATGATATATATTATTTCATGGATATATATTATATATTTGATCTATATTTGATTTCTATATTTTTCTATTTTTTCGACTTTCTTGAGAATTCTGCCTAACAGAGTATCAGATCTAGCTCTACAGAAATATTATTGATATATTAAATATCAAGTACGATAAAAATGCGGATATAGTCGAATGGTAAAATTTCTCTTTGCCAAGGAGAAGATGCGGGTTCGATTCCCGCTATCCGCCTCGATTCCTCCTCCTTTTTTTAATAAAAAAATTTAATAAAAAATTTGAGAGTTTACTCAGATAGTATAGTATTTTCCTTCTTTAACCCCTCCTTTTCAAAAAAAAGTTGCGGAGACGGGATTTGAACCCGTGACCTCAAGGTTATGAGCCTTGCGAGCTACCAAGCTGCTCTACCCCGCGATAAACAGAAGAATTTACAACTAATGGAAAAACAAAGATTGAATGTGTCCCTTTACCATATCTGTACAAATAGAATAAACTATTTCTACAGAATGGTAAAGGGACCCTCTTATGGTTGTTGATCGTAAAAATGAATAAAAGATTGAAGAGAATTTATTATTCTGTCCTTACCAACTGGATCTTGTTGCACCGGGCAACAAACACGCATTAACCATTTCACGAAGGATGTGTCCAGATAACCCAAAATCTCGATAATTTGCTCTTGGTCGTCCGGTCGAAAAACAACGTCGATGAAGACGTGTAGGTGCACTATTACGCGGTAGTGATTCTAACTTTCCATGAATTTCCCATTTTTCATTTAAGGACGGAACTTTGCTTATTTCTTTTTTTGAGGATCGGCGAATCAGATGATATTTTTGTTCCAATTTTTGTCTCTTCTTCTCTCTTTGAATCAAACTTTTCTTTGCCATAATGGTTCATTTCCTATATAAGTATCAATTATACAAGTCAGATCCTAGATGTAGAAATATAAGAAGGCAGTTACCCTTTTCCATAGAAGGAAATAAGATATTTAAGATACAAAAAAAAAGAATTACATTAACCAAATTTGCCCGATGTAGAGGCAATTAAGAAAGCTGCATAAGTAAATATATAACCTACAGAAAAGTGGGCTAATCCAACCAATCTGGCTTGCACAATGGAAAGAGCCACTGGTTTATCTCTCCATCGAATCAAATTAGCTAAAGGT